TGATATAACAGTTCTCTATCTCGCGTGATGAAACGAAGAGAAAAGAAAGAAAAATAAAGAATAATAGGAAAAAAAAAAGATAGAATTGAACAACCGTACGGGCATTATCTTTTGTGCATTGCATACGGCTCTACAATAAAATTGACCCTTACCTTCCATTGAAGAAAGAGAAAAATAGAATCTATCAGACCCAGATGGATAAATGATCAAATTGCCACCCTTCCTTTCAGAGGAGTTAAAAAATACTATGATGGCTCCGTTGCTTTCTATTTTTAAATTGATTCTTTTTTTTGTCTTTGATTCAGCAATCCCAAAGTTTCTTTTTGATCCAATCAAATAAGGAAAAATCTTGTTTTTTTTTTTTCGCCCTCTTTTTTTATAATTTATAACATAAATATTGTTAAGAGCCCTTCGATGTGAAAACAAAAAAGTTTGTGACGCTGAACTGGACTCCCGATAGATAAGAGAAATCGGAAATACCTTTTATCTCATACTACTCTCTCGATACATAATCGAATCTTTTGAAAAAAAAAACAAGACAAAAATTTTGCATATCGAATTCGAAGTGCCATGCTATTATTACTTAATATTCATATGGCGAAGGCATAGTCTTCTTTTTTCTCTCAAATAAAAAAAACCTCATTGGCGCCAAGCGTGAGGGAATGCTAGACGTTTGGTAATTTCTCCTCCAACCAAGATAAAAGATCCCATTGATGCGGCTAATCCCATGCATATTGTATGGACATCTGGTCGCACAAATTGCATAGTATCGTAAACAGCTACTCCAGGTATTACCCATCCGCCAGGAGAGTTTATAAACAAATACAGATCTTTGGTATCATCCTCGATACTGAGATATACCATAAGACCAATAAGTTGATTCGAGAGCTCGCTATCAACTTCTTGGCCTAAAAAAAGTAATCTTTCTCGATAAAGTCGGTTGATTAGGGTAAAATTGTATCCCTTAGGAACCGTACATGCACCTTTTGACGCATACGGTTCAAAAAATAATTGCGAAAAAAAAGAATCAATGTATAGATTCAAGTCCTCTTTCTTTGTTCCTATTCTTTTTTCATAGCAGGTTTTTTCTGACTTCTAATGAAAGGACTTTTTCTTCGATTTTTCAATAAAGACGAATTTGAACTTCTTTCTTCCTTATAATAGAAAAAAAGTCACTAAACTTATCGAATTAACTTCTCATTGATGTATTGTTTCATCGAGATTCAATCCAAATCACGATGGTATTTTCTTGTTCCTGAATGGGTCTCTTTCATCTTTTTAGGTTTATGCTCTACTCCGGGTAAAGATCCGCCCGATTTTGATTTGCACATATAGGACAAATCTTCCCATTACCATTTCTTTTTGTTATGACTTTCTTTTTTTTTTCAATTCATTTCATACCTTTCACCAAGTATTTAGTTTGAGATTCCCTCGCTTGACAAATAGGATCTCTTTACAAATACCAAACAGGAATCATTTATGATACAAGTAGTAATCATAGATATATTACCAATTGGGTTTTTTCTAAACGGAGCCTGGATACTTCATTTTTTAGTCCAACCAAGCCAACCATAAATTATTCTAATTGATAATAGTAATGTGAATCCCCCCAAACAATGGATCTAATTGCGCTTCACGCTCCAAATTTTTGATGATTCAATTTATCTTTCTTGGGCGAAACAGAGGATATCTCGATCGGGGGAGAGAACGGGGAAATCCCATATGACCCAATATATCTGACAAGTCGCACTATACGTCAACCCAAGATGCATCTTCCTCTCCAGGACTTCGGAAAGGTACTTTTGGAACACCAATAGGCATTAATTGAAAGAAAAAAGAACTAAGTACTATATTTTACTTTGATGTGGAAACGTAACAACATTATTTTATTGTCTTTATAATATTGGTTTTATCGTATTTATTTTATCCATAGATTAGAAAAATTCATAAAGAAAGACAAAAGAAGAAATAAAGGAAAATTTTGACGAATAGGGCCTTCTAATGAGAAATAAGGAAGGACACATTTACTGATAGAAAATGGTATCAACCACCCATTGCGTATTGGTACTTATCGGGTATAGAATAAATCTGCTTCTCTTTGTTCCTACGAATAGAATTGTTTCATTATTACCAATAGAATAGAACAAATAGTAACCCTTGTTCAGTGGATTATTTCAGAACAAGGGGAGTCCATAGAATAGTCATAGTATAGCTTTTCCAATGCAATAAAGTTACGTAGTGTCTATTTATCTTTGATAAAGAGGTATTTTCCATGGGTTTACCTTGGTATCGTGTTCATACCGTTGTATTGAATGATCCCGGTCGGTTGCTTTCCGTTCATATAATGCATACAGCTCTGGTTGCTGGTTGGGCAGGTTCGATGGCTCTGTATGAATTAGCAGTTTTTGATCCTTCTGACCCTGTTCTTGATCCAATGTGGAGACAGGGTATGTTTGTTATACCTTTCATGACTCGTTTAGGAATAACCAATTCATGGGGA